AAATTTAAAGAAAGAACAACAGAAGTTTTGCTTTTTAACGGCTTGGGGAACACAAACAAACCTTCCCTTTGGTTCTGTCCCCCAAAAACCTTCCTTTTTTAAGCCTATTTTAAAAGAACTAAAAAAAAAAATTCGCAAAACAAAAAATAATCATTTTCAAGTCCTAGGAGTTTTAAAAGAAAGAACAAAAAATTTTCTACAAGACTCAAAAGAACCAAAAGGGGAGGTTATCAAAAACGTTTTATTTATGTTTATAAAAAGAATAAAAAAAGAACTCTTAAAAGTACAGCCAACTCGATTATTTATATTGAGAAAGGTGTATGAATCCGGCGAAACTAACCAAAAAAAAGATTATATAATCAGGAATCAGATAATTCACGACTCGTTTAGAAAAATTAAATCTACAGATAATACAAATTATTCACTGCGAGAAAAAAAAATTAAAAATCTGGCGGATAGAACAAACACAATCACAAAGAAAACAAAGAGTCTTACAAAAGAAAAAAACAGTAACGCCACGAAAAGAAGTAGTCCTAACAAAACAAGTTATAATGGAAAAGTAAAATCATCAAAAAATAGTTGGCAAATATTAAAAATAAAAAGAAGAAGTACTCGATTAATCTATAAATTATATTTTTTTATAAAAATTTTCATTAAAAGAATATACATTGATATCTTTCTATGTATCATTCATATTGCCAGAATTACTACACAACTCATTCTTGAATCGAGAAATTTTTGTTTTGATAAATACATTTACAATAATAAAACAAACAAAGAAATAAAAAACAAAAAAGAAATTAATTTTATTTCGACTCTAAAAAGTGCACTTTACAATATTAAGAATAGTAAGAAGAATTCACATCTTTTTTTTAACTTATCCTCATTATCACAAGCATATGTATTTTATAAATTATCACAAACCCGAGTTATTAATTTGTATAAGCTAAGATCTATTCTTGACTATCGTGGAACCCCCTTTTTTCTTAAGACTGCAATAAAAAATTCTTTTGTAACACAAGGAATATTTCATTCCGAATTAAGACATACAAAACTTACAAGTTCCGAAATGAATCAATGGAAAAACTGGTTAAGAGGTCATTATCAATACAATTTATCTCAGATTAGATGGTCTGGATTAATACCACAAAAATGGCGAACTACAATCACTGAAGGTGGTATGACCCAAAATAAGGATTTAACAAAATGTAATTCGTATGAAAAAGACCGATTACTTTATCACAAAAAACAAAAAGATTTTAAAGTATATCCATTACCAAACCAAAAAGATAATTTTCAAAAATACTATATATATGATCTTTTATCATATAAATCTATTAATTCTGAAATGAAGAAGTCCTCATATATTATTTATGGATCACCATCAGAATTAAATAACAACCAAAAGATTACTTTTAATTACAACAATTATAAACAAAATTTCTTTGAAAGCCTGGAGGAAATTACTATCAATAATTATCTAGAAAAGGGTGATATTGTGTATATGCAAAAAAATGCAGATAGAAAATATTTTGATTGGACAATTCTCAATTTTTTTCTAAGACAAAAAATAGATATTAAGGCCTGGACCAAAATGGATTATAACAGTAATATAAATACTAAGATTGGAAGTAAGAATTACCAAAAAATTGAGAAAATGGATAAAAACGATCTTTTTTATCTGACGATTCATCAAGATTTAGAAAAAAATACGATCAATGAAAAGAAACTTTTTTTTGATTGGATGGAAATGAATGAAGAAATCCTAAACCCAATATCGACGAATCCGAAACTTCCGCTCTTCCCAGAATTTGTGCCACTTTATAATGTATACAAAATAAAACCATGGATTATACCAAGCAAATTACTTCTTTTTAATAAAAACATCAATGAAAAGCAAAAATGGAATTTTTTTATACTATCGAATGAAAAAAGATTAATGAATCGAAATCAAGAAGAAAAAGAACCCGCAGGCCGAAGAGGCCTTAGATCATATGCACAAAACCAAGGTAAAATGAAAAAACAATACAAGATCCGGAATAAGATAAGACCAGAAATGATTTTCTTACGGAAACACTATTTGCTTTTTCAATGGACAATAGACGATGGTTTAATTCCGAATTTAACTGAAAGAATGATCGATAATATCAAGATATATTGTTACTTGCTTGGACTGAGAAATACAAGAGATACTACTATATCGTCTATTCAAAGGAAAGAAATAAATTTGGATATAATGGTGATTCGGAAAAAATTGACTCCTATAGAATTGAATAAAAGGGGGATATTTTTTATCGAGCCCATTCGTTTGTCTGTAAAAAACGACGGATACTTTATTATGTATCAAACCATAGGTATCTCGTTGGTTCATAAGAGTAAGTACCAAACTCCTCAAAGATATCGAGAAGAAAGATATATCGATAAAAATAAATTGGATGAATCTATCCCAAGATATCAAAGACTAATTCGAAAGATAGACAAAAAACATTATGATTTTATTGTTCCTGAAAAGATTTTCTCGTCTAGACGTCGTAGAGAATTGAGAATTCTAATTTCTTTCAATTCAAAGAATATAAATAGTGTGGATAGAAATCGAGTATTTTGTAACAAGAAGAACATAAAGGGTGGGAATACTTTTTTGGATCAAAGTAAACATCTTGATAGAGATAAAAACGAATTAATTAAATTAAAGTTATTTCTTTGGCCTAATTATCGATTAGAAGACTTAGCTTGTATGAATCGATATTGGTTTAATACCAATAATGGAAGCCGTTTTAGTATGTTAAGAATATATCCACAATTAAAAATAGGTTGATGGTACATTTTTCCTATATATTTTGTACCATATAGAAAAGCAAACAGATGCACATATACCCTGTCTTACGTCTCAGTCTAATATAGATCGATATTTTATTTAATACTTTAATACTAAAATACTAAGTCAATGACGTATCAATTTGTTTGGATAAAATCTATAAAATAAACGAATCTACGGAATCTTCCTAATTAAAATGGAGGTCTAAATTATTCGACGTTGTGAGTGTAAAAATGTACCATCCCCCCTTTTATCCCTGTCCAAATCAAATGAAAATTTTGATTAATAAAATCGGAAGTCCGTAAATAAATTAAAATTCTTGTGTATACTAAATACTACATTAAAATGACTGATATTATTATTACTGATCGATAAAATCAAATATGTATATGTAAATTAAAAGGTAGGAGGAGCTCTTTTATGATAAAAAATCCATTCAGTGTAATTATTTTGAAAGAGGAAAACGAAGACAACAAGGGGTCTATTGAATTTCAAGTAGTGAGTTTCACCAATAGGATACGGAGACTTACTTCACATTTGGAATTGCACAAAAAAGACTATTTATCTCAGAGAGGTCTGCGTAAAATTCTAGGAAAACGTCAACGGCTGCTCGCCTATTTGTCAAAAAAAAATAGAGTACGTTATAAAGAATTAATCGGCCGGCTGGAGATTCGAGAAACAAAAAATCATTAATTTGAAGAGTCGTTTTGAATTTTCGCTTAAATTTTGATGAACTTCTTTTCGCTTTCAGCAATTCATGGAAGAATGAATCGGGAAAAAACCTATGACTGCACCAGCTACACGAAATGACCTTATGATAGTCAATATGGGTCCTCAGCACCCATCAATGCACGGTGTTCTTCGACTCATTGTTACTCTTGATGGTGAAGATGTTATTGACTGTGAACCGATATTGGGTTATTTACATAGAGGGATGGAAAAAATTGCGGAAAACCGAACAATTATACAATATTTACCTTATGTAACACGTTGGGATTATTTAGCTACTATGTTCACCGAAGCAATAACTGTAAATGCACCAGAGCGGTTAGGCAATATTCAAGTGCCTAAAAGGGCCAGCTATATCAGAGTCATTATGTTAGAGTTAAGTCGTATAGCTTCACATTTGTTATGGCTTGGCCCTTTTATGGCAGATATTGGCGCGCAAACCCCCTTCTTCTATATTTTTCGAGAAAGAGAATTGATATATGACCTATTCGAAGCTGCCACCGGTATGCGAATGATGCATAATTATTTTCGTATCGGAGGAGTCGCTGCTGATTTACCTCATGGCTGGATAGATAAATGTTTGGATTTTTGTGATTATTTTTTAACAAGAGTTACTGAATATCAAAGGCTTATTACACGGAATCCTGTTTTTTTAGAGCGAGTTGAGGGAGTAGGCATTATTGGCGGAGAGGAGGCAATAAATTGGGGTTTATCAGGACCAATGCTACGAGCTTCCGGAATACAATGGGATCTTCGGAAGGTTGATCATTATGAGTCTTACGCTGAATTTGATTGGGGAGTTCAATGGCAAAAAGAAGGAGATTCGTTAGCTCGTTATTTAGTACGAATCAGTGAAATGACAGAATCAATAAAAATTATTCAACAGGCTTTAGAAGGAATTCCGGGGGGGCCCTATGAGAATTTAGAAATCCGGCGCTTTGATAAAGTAGGGGATCCCGAATGGAATGATTTTGACTATCGATTTATCAGTAAAAAACCCTCTCCCACTTTTGAATTGTCAAAGCAAGAACTTTATATGAGAGTCGAAGCCCCAAAAGGAGAATTAGGAATTTTTCTGATAGGAGATAAGGGTGTTTTTCCTTGGAGATGGAAAATTAGACCGCCAGGTTTTATCAATTTGCAAATCCTTCCTCAATTAGTTAAAAGAATGAAATTGGCTGATATTATGACAATACTGGGTAGCATAGATATCATTATGGGAGAAGTTGATCGTTAAAATGATAATAGATACAATAGAAGTACAAGCTATCAATTCTTTTTTTAGATTGGAATCCTTAAAAGAGGTATATGAGATCATATGGATGCTTGTCCCTATTTTTACTCCTGTATTAGGAATCACAATAGGTGTACTAGTGATTGTTTGGTTAGAAAGAGAAATATCTGCGGGGATACAACAACGCATTGGCCCTGAATACGCCGGGCCTTTGGGAATTCT